ATTTGCATTATTATAATATTGTAAATAAACACGTTTTTTACCAAAAATATACTTCTAGGGGCTTTCCTGTTTACGGGGGGGTTTACAGGAATAATAGCGATCTCAGGAGTATTGGGGGGGTAGGGGGGGTTTATCGCGCAAAAACCCAGGGGGCATAATCAGGGGTTTTTATGGGGATATATATCTATTTATGCTCATGATATAGTGTAATGCAATTCTTCATGTAATATCTTTCCACCATTAACCTATTTTACTTGCGGGCAAGGAAAATGTTCTACCTTATGGGACATGTACCGTGTGCACTCTGAAGTGTCAAGTGAAAGGAAGACAAAAAAGATTAACCCCCTATCCTCTGGAAAGAACGCCCGGCATGTTGGGTAATCGCGCCATATGGTTTCCACCATTAACTTATGTCAGGGTCAAGAAATCTGTGAGGAATGATACCAGTTATGCCCCTGAAATAGGAACCAAATGCCAGGAATAATTCATATTGTGAAACCCCCACAAATAATTGTCCCTCACCTTCAATAACCGTTATCATAAAGATATCAACTGATGGTAGGTTCTTATTGGGCTGTATGTTTTTATAAACGAGATGTTGATACTTGGTATATATTCATTAAATTTAACTTATTGTGGAATATATAAATTACTCATTACTTATTCATGATATGTTTCTATCACAACCAATGGTTTTAGCAAATTCTAATGCTTTATTTACCAGTTCATTAATGGTTTGATGAATATATATGTTTATTAAACATATATGTCCTTGAGTACATATACTTATATATGGTATATATATATATATGGTGTTAATACATATATGTACAATGTGTACATAATGTTTCAAGTTCATGCAAGGAGTAGTTCGAATTAAGAATACTAGCTTTGGGAGTTAGCGGCGGGGGTTCGAGTCCCCTCTCTTTGAGCAGAAGAGGGGATTTTAGCCCCTATTTCCGGCTTACAAGACCGGCGCTCTAACATTGAGCTACAAGTGCAAGATCATTCAAGGAATTTATTCTCTAGTCAGCCTGTGATTGGCATGGCAATCAGGAATAGGCAGAAATAGAGAACTGATGCCACTTGTCCGATGATAATATAGGGTTCTTCAACAGGCATGCCTCCGATTCACGTGAGGATTATAACAGTTGCGATTAGTGATCAAAATAGGAATTGGGTGAGTGGGCGGAAGGTTAGGCCTCGTTGTTTTGATGTGTGGAGTATTGGAACTACTATAAGGACTAGGATGGAGGCAAGGAGGGCCAGTACTCCTCCTAGCTTGTTTGGGATGGAGCGTAGGATGGCGTATGCAAAGAGGAAATATCATTCGGGTTTAATATGTGGCGGGGTGACAAGGGGGTTGGCTGGGATGAAGTTGTCTGGGTCTCCTAGCAGATTTGGTGTGAATAGGGCTAGAGAAGAGAGGGCAACTAGGGTAACTGCGAACCCTAATAAGTCTTTGTATGAGAAGTAAGGGTGGAAGGAGATTTTATCTATGTCCGAGTTCAGGCCAAGGGGGTTGTTGGAGCCTGTTTGGTGGAGGAATATAAGGTGAATTATAGAGACGGCTGCAATGATGAAAGGGAGGAGAAAGTGGAAGGCGAAGAATCGGGTTAGGGTGGCGTTGTCTACTGAGAATCCCCCTCAAATTCATTGTACGAGGGTGTTTCCGATGTAGGGGATGGCAGAGAGAAGATTAGTAATAACAGTGGCCCCTCAGAATGATATTTGTCCTCATGGGAGGACATATCCAACGAAGGCGGTTGCTATAACAAGAAGGAGAAGGACTACACCGATGTTTCATGTTTCTTTGTAGAGATATGACCCGTAGTAGAGTCCTCGACCAATATGGAGGTAGATGCAGATAAAGAATATGGAGGCACCATTGGCATGGAGGTTTCGGATTAGTCAGCCGTAGTTTACGTCTCGGCAGATATGGGCGACGGAAGAGAATGCTGTGGCAACATCGGCTGTATAATGCATGGCAAGGAATAACCCGGTTAGGATTTGGGTAATTAGGCAAAGGCCTAGAAGGGAGCCAAAGTTTCATCATACTGAGATGTTGGAGGGAGCAGGGAGGTCGACTAGTGCATTGTTGGCGATTTTTAGGAGGGGGTGGGTTTTACGTAGGCTGGCCATTAAGGGTTTTTGTAGTTGAAATAACAACGGTGGTTTTTCAAGCCATTAGTCCTGGTTAGAGTCCTGGCAGAAACTATGTCTTATATTGTAGTATTCTTTTTATTTGGTTTAGTGTTTGGTCTTGTAGGAGTTGCTGCGAATCCTTCTCCTTTTTTTGCTGCTTTTGGTCTGGTAGTGGTGGCGATTTTTGGGTGCGGGGCATTAGCGCAGGAGGGAGGGGTCTTCTTGTCCTTAATTTTATTTTTGATTTATTTAGGGGGAATGCTAGTTGTGTTTGCGTACTCAGCAGCTCTTGCTGCGGACCCGCATCCGGAAAGTTTAGGGGATTCTTCTGTTATGGGGTATATAGCATTTTACCTGGCGGTAGTGGTTGTGGCTTCTGGGTTGTTTTGGGAAGAGTGGCATGAGTACTCTTGGGGGTTATCAGATTTCACTGATTTTTCAGTGTCTCGCGGGGATACAGGGGGAGCTGCGTTTATGTATTCGTTGGGAGGGGGGATACTGATTATTTGTGGGTGGGTTCTTTTTCTTACTTTATTTGTGGTATTAGAGTTAACTCGCGGGTTAAGTCGGGGGACGATGCGTGTGGTCTAAAGGGAGTAAATAAGGGAGGCAAAAGAGGTTGTTAGGAGGAATAGGGTAAGGTAAGCTTTAATTGTGCCTTGTTGGGCGTTACTTGTTGTGGTAGCTAAAAGTACATTGGGGGTGATGATTGCTTTGGGACCTGTTTTTTCAAGCCAGGACTGGTCTAATGTCTGATTGGCAATTGTTTGGCCTAATGTTAGGTTTAGTTTAGGTATTAGGCGGTGAATAATAATTGGGAAAAACCCCAGCATGTTTGAGAAGTGGTGAGGGGCCGATTGGGGTTTGACATTAATTTGTTTGCTTGTTAGGGATGCTAATTCGAGGGCTAGAAGGAGTCCGGTAATGGTGACTAGTAAAGCGGCTAATTTTAGTAAGGGCGGTATTGTTATAATCGGGGTTTTCATAGGGACAATGTGGGAAGTAATTAAGAGGCCAGCGATAATGCTTCCTCAGGCCAGTCGTTTAATAGGGTTGATCACTTTTGGGTCATTTTCGTTAATGGGGGATAGTGGGTTGAATCGAGGGTGACCTATGGAGACAAAGAAGATGACACGGAGGCTGTAAATGGCTGTGAAAGAAGTGGCTACGAGTGTCAAGGCTAGGGCTCAGGCGTTTAGGTAAGATGTGTTTAAAGCCTCAATGATGGCGTCTTTAGAAAAGAAGCCGGCAAGGAAGGGAGTGCCTGTTAGGGCGAGACTGCCGATTGTTATGCAGGAAGAGGTGAATGGTGCAAGGTGGTGTATTCCTCCTATTTTTCGGATATCTTGCTCGTCATTAAGGCTGTGGATAATTGAGCCGGAGCATAGGAAGAGTATTGCCTTGAAGAAGGCGTGGGTGCAGATATGAAGGAATGCAAGTTGAGGTTGGTTTAGGCCGATGGTAACTATTATTAGACCTAGTTGGCTGGAGGTTGAGAAGGCAACGATTTTTTTGATGTCATTTTGGGTGAGGGCACAGGTGGCAGTAAATAGAGTGGTGAGGGCCCCTAAGCATAGGCAAGTAGTGAGGGCAACTTGATTATTTTCTAAGAGAGGACTTATTCGGATAAGAAGGAAGATCCCTGCAACGACCATAGTGCTGGAGTGCAGTAGGGCAGATACCGGAGTGGGGCCTTCTATTGCAGCGGGAAGTCAGGGGTGGAGGCCAAATTGGGCGGACTTACCAGTAGCGGCAAGGATTAGGCCAAGGAGGGGTAGGGTAAGATCTATGTTTTTAGCAGCGGCAAAGATTTGTTGTATTTCTCATGAGTTTAAGTTTATTGCGATTCAGGCCATGCTTAGGATTAGCCCAATGTCTCCGACTCGGTTGTATAGGACTGCCTGGAGGGCGGCGGTGTTTGCGTCTGCTCGTCCGTACCATCAGCCAATGAGAAGGAAGGATATAATGCCTACTCCTTCTCACCCAATGAACAGTTGGAATATGTTGTTTGCTGTTACTAGGATAATTATGGCAATTAGGAAGGTGAGAAGGTACTTGAAGAAACGGTCTATCTGTGGGTCAGCGTGCATGTATCATGCTGCGAATTCAAGGATGGATCAGGTCACATAAAGAGCGACGGGGGTAAAAATGATGGCGTAATGGTCGAATTTAAAGCTAATATTAATATCAAATGTTAGGGTGTTTATTCAGTTTCAGTTGGTGATGATAGCCTCTGCACCTTCATTAAAGAAAAGGAATATGGGGAGGAGGCTAATGAAGAAGGCCAATTTTACTGCTGTTTTTACTTGATAGAGGGCTCAGGTTTCTTTTAGGGGGTGGGAGGTTGGAGTCGTGAGTAACGGGTATAGTAGGGTAATAAAAATGAGAATTAGGGTGGAAGATATTATAAGAGGCGTAGGATGCATAGCTACTACTTGGATTTGCACCAAGAGTTTTTGGTTCCTAAGACCAACGGATGAGCTGTTATCCTTTAGGAGCAGTGGCGAGTGAGTCTAGGGGTCCAACCTAGATAACAAAGATTAGCAGTCTCTGCTGCTGCGAGCCTCTCTCGGTAAGCAAGAGGGGTTTAACCTCTGTTCTTAGAATCACAATCTAAAGTTTTGCTTTAAACTATGCCTACAGCCGGCTAGGCCTCAAATTAGTTCAGGTTTAAGGATCAGTAGGAAGAGTGGCAGCATATGGAGTGCTATCAGCAGGTGTTCTCGGGAGTGTGAGGGGTCTAGGGCAATAATATGTGTTGGAAGGGTGCCGCGTTGGATGGAAAGGAATATATAGAGGGTATAGCCGGCAGTAATGAGGGTGCCTGCCCCGGTTAAAATAATTGTTCAAGGGGACCAGTTGAACAGGGAGGTAATAATGGCTAGTTCTCCTATAAGGTTTGGCAGCGGGGGGAGGGCTAGGTTGGCGAGGCTAGCGGCAAACCATCAGGAGACTATTAATGGGAGAACTATCTGCATACCTCGTGTTAAGAGTATTGTTCGGCTGTGTGTTCGTTCATAGGCGGTATTTGCTAAGCAGAATATGGCGGAAGATGTTAAGCCGTGTGCAATTATGAGGATTATTGCACCTGAAAGTGCTCAGGGTGATTGGATTAGAATAGCTGCAATCACCAGCCCTATGTGGCTGACAGATGAGTAGGCGATAAGAGACTTTAGGTCTGTTTGGCGCATGCAGATTGATCCTGTCATTACAACCCCTCAAAGTGCGAGGAGAATAAAGGGATAGCTTAGTTCTTTAGTCAGGGGTTCTAGTATTGGGAGTATACGTATTATTCCGTAGCCGCCAAGTTTCAGAAGGACTGCAGCAAGAATTATAGAGCCGGCAATGGGGGCTTCTACGTGTGCTTTAGGGAGTCAGAGGTGGGCGCCGTATAGTGGTATTTTTACTAAGAAAGCTAAAAGGCAGGCCACTCATCATAATTTGGTTGAGCTTGTTATAGGCATTCCTGTAATTGGAAGGGGGGCGGGAAGAAGAGATAGAGTTCCAACATTTTTTTGTAGCATTAGGAGGGCAACAAGTAGTGGGAGGGAGCTTGCTAGAGTGTAGAAGAGGAAGTACATGCCTGCATTAAGGCGTTCTTTCTGGTTTCCTCATCGGGTAATAATAATTAGGGTGGGGATTAGAGTGGCTTCGAATATTACGTAGAACATCATAAGTTCGGTGGCACCGAAAGCCATGATTAGGAGGATTTGCAGGGATGTGAGGAGTGTAATGTACATTCGTTGTCGACTTACAGGTTCATGTTTTGTATGGTTCTGGCTGGCGAGGATTATAAGGGGAAGGAGTCAGCAGGTTAGGATTAAGAGGGGTGTAGAAAGGGGGTCGGTTGCCATGTAGGTGCTGAGGTGCGACCACCCTACTTCTGACATATTTTCTAACCAATGGAGGCTAGCAAGGGCAATGATTAGACTGTGTATAAGGGTGGTGGGTCATAGTCATTTGGCGGGGGTAAGCCAAGTTGTTAGGACCAGTAGAAAGGTGGGGACAAGAATAATTAGCATTGGAGAAGATTAAGGTTTTGTATGCGGTCGCTGCCGTGAGTTCGGGTAGTAGCTACCAGGAGGGCTAGACCAGCACTTGCCTCACAGGCTGAAAATGCGAGGAGTAGCATGGGTGAGGCGGAAAAGATGGAAACGTTAAGTTGGAGGGCCCATAGGGAGAGGGCCAGGAAGAGGGAGAGCATTATTCCTTCTAAACATAAAAGGGCAGAAAGAAGATGTGTCCGGTGAAGGGCGAGGCCGGATAGGCCCAACATGAAGGCTGATGAAAAAGCAAAATGTGTGGGTGTCATTAGGTTAACTGTGGACTTTAACCACAAGTTTTTGAGCCGAAATCAAATGTTTTGTTTAAACTAATTACCTATTCAGCTCATTCTAGGCCTCCTTGAAGTCATTCATAGACTAGGCCTAGGGTGAGGAGGGTTAGGACGGCTGCAGCTCAGAGGAAGGTGAGCAGGGGCGAGGTTAGTTGGTCCCCTCAGGGGAGTGGTAAGAGGAGGGCGATTTCCAGGTCGAAGAGCAGGAAGAGAATAGCAACCAAGAAGAATCGGAGGGAAAAGGGTAGTCGGGCTGTCCCCAGTGGGTCAAAGCCGCATTCGTAGGGGGAGAGTTTTTCGTGGTCGGGGCCTATTAGGGGGAGTCAAAATGCTACTATAATGAGGATTAGCGACAGGAGTACAGAAATGCCGAAAATTGCTGTGATTAAGTTCATTATCTTTCCTTGGACTTTAACCAAGATCGAGTGATTGGAAGTCACCTATACTAAGCTTGTACTAGAAAGATTATGAGCCTCATCAGTAGATAGAGATATAGAGGAACAGTCAAACTACGTCTACGAAATGTCAGTATCAGGCGGCTGCTTCGAATCCAAAGTGGTGCTGGGAAGTGAAGTGGTATTGAATTTGACGTAGTAGGCAGACAGCTAAGAAGGTTGAGCCAATGATTACGTGGAGCCCGTGAAAGCCAGTTGCCACAAAGAAGGTGGAACCATAGACTCCGTCTGCGATTGTAAAGGGGGCTTCATAGTACTCTATTGCTTGAAGGGCAGTAAAATAGAAACCGAGGAGAATTGTTACTAGAAGGCCTTGGATTGCGTCTTTTCGGCTTCCTTCCATAATAGCGTGGTGGGCTCAGGTGACTGTTACACCGGATGCAAGTAGAACGGCTGTATTAAGGAGGGGGACTTCAAATGGGTCTAATGTAGTAATTCCTGTAGGGGGTCAGCAACCTCCTAGTTCGGGGGTGGGGGCAAGACTTGAGTGGTAGAAGGCTCAGAAGAAGCCAAGGAAGAAGAAGACTTCTGAGGTAATAAACAGGATTATCCCATATCGGAGGCCTTTTTGGACTGGGGGTGTGTGATGTCCTTGGAATGTAGCTTCTCGTACGATGTCTCGTCATCATTGGTATATGGTTAGGAGAAGAATAATTGTCCCAAGGTAGATAAGTGTTATAGAATGGTAGTGGAATCAAATTGCAAGTCCTGATGTTATTAGCAGAGCGCCAACTGCGCCTGTTAATGGTCAGGGGCTGGGGTCAACTATATGATACGCGTGTGCTTGACGGGCCATTAGAGATTTTCTTGTAAGTATAGACTTAGAAGAAGAACAAATACGTATGCTTGGATTATAGCGACCGCTACTTCTAGGAGCGATAGCAGGAAAAGTAAAATTATTGTCAGGAGTGCAACGCCGGGTATTAAGGGGGTAAGAACAAATGTGGCTGTGGAAATTAGTTGAATAAGAAGATGGCCGGCGGTAAGATTAGCGGTTAGTCGTACTCCTAGTGCTAGCGGGCGGATGAATAAGCTAGCGGTTTCAATTATAATCAACACTGGGACCAGGGGTCCAGGGGTGGCTTCAGGCAGAATGTGGGCAATGGCAACATTCGGCTGATTTCGCAGGCCTGTTAAGACTGTAGCCAGTCAAAAGGGGACTGCAAAGCCTATATTAAGGGCGAGTTGGGTGGTTGGGGTGAATGTGTAAGGTAGGAGCCCAAGTGAATTAAGAGAAATTAGAAATACTATAAGTGAGCAAAAGATAAGGGCTCACTTATGGCCTGCAGGGTTTAGAGGTAGGAGGAGTTGCTGTGTGAAGCGACTAATGAATCAACTTTGGAGGGATAAGAGACGATTGTTAAGTCAGCGGGAGGTTGGGGTTGGAAAAAGAACTCAAGGAAGTGTTAGGGCAAGAGCTGTTAGGGAGATTCCATAAAGTACTGGGCTTAGAAATTGATCAAAGAAGCTTAGTGCCATGGCCAGGCTCAGGAGCTCATTTTGGGTTTGTGGGTGCCCTGTGGGTTAAGCTCGTTAGGGAAAGTGTGGGCTATGATTTTCGGGGGGATAATAACAAGAAAAACTAGCCAGGAAAAAACAAGAATGTTAAATCACGGCGCCGGGTCAAGTTGAGGCATGAGTCACTATGGGTGGGTGGGAGTCACCATACTTTAGCTTAAAAGGCTAACGCTGTTCCCAATTCAGCTACTTAGTGAGACGTCTTGAAGGGCCTTAGTAGATCAGTCTTCAAAGTGTGCTAGTGGGACGGCTTCTACTACGATAGGCATAAAACTGTGGTTGGCCCCACAGATTTCTGAGCACTGACCATAAAAAACTCCAGGTCGAGATGCGATGAAAGCTGTTTGGTTAAGACGCCCAGGAACTGCGTCTATTTTAACACCAAGGGCTGGAACGGCTCAGGAGTGTAATACGTCTTCAGCGGAAACAAGGACTCGAACGGGTGCTTCTGTTGGGACGATTATTCGGTGGTCTACTTCTAAGAGGCGGAATTGACCAGGGGTTAGGTCTTGTGTGGGAATCATGTATGAGTCAAAGCTTAATTCGCCGTAGTCAGTGTACTCATAAGTTCAGTATCATTGGTGTCCGATTGCTTTAACCGTAAGATGAGGGTTATTTACTTCATCCATAAGGTAGAGAATACGAAGAGATGGGAGGGCAATTAAGACTAGGATGACGGCTGGGAGAACAGTTCATACGATTTCAATTTCTTGGGAGTCTAGGATGTGTTTGTTAGTAATTTTGGTAGTTACTATAGCCACAATGATGTAAAGAACTAGTGTGCTAATTATAAAAACGATTATTAAAGCATGGTCGTGGAAGTGAAGAAGCTCTTCTATAATGGGTGAGGCTGCGTCTTGGAAACCTAATTGTGTCGGATGTGCCATTAAGTGGTTAAGACACGTAGGAGTCTAACCTACAACTTTGCCTTGACAAAGCAATGTATATTAATTTTACTAGAGTCTTACAAAGAAAGTGACAGAGTGGTTATGTGGTTGGCTTGAAACCAACCTACGGGGGTTCAATTCCTTCCTTTCTCGGTAGTTAGTTGACTTGGACGAATGCAGGCTCTTCGAATGTATGATAAGGAGGAGGGCAGCCGTGCAGTCACTCTACGTTTATTGTGGTTAGTTCAACTGATCGAACTTCCCGTTTAGCAGCAAATGCTTCTCAAATAATAAATAGGAACATAATTACGGCTGTAAGGGAAATTAGTGAGCCGAAAGAAGATATTGTATTTCAGAGCGTGTAGGCGTCTGGGTAGTCTGAGTATCGTCGGGGTATTCCGGCCAGACCAAGGAAGTGTTGGGGGAAGAAGGTTAGGTTTACCCCTACGAACATGATCCCAAAGTGGATTTTTGTTCAGGTGGTGTGAAGGGTGTAGCCTGTAAATAGAGGGAATCAGTGCACGAAGGCGGCGAGGATGGCAAAGACAGCTCCTATAGACAAGACATAATGGAAGTGGGCTACTACGTAGTATGTATCGTGAAGAACAATGTCAAGAGATGAGTTGGCTAGGACAATTCCTGTAAGACCTCCCACAGTGAAAAGGAAAATAAAGCCAAGTGCCCATAGAAGGGGGGTTTCTCATTTGATAGCGCCTCCATGGAGGGTTGCTAGTCAGCTAAAGACTTTAACACCGGTAGGGATCGCGATAATCATAGTAGCGGATGTAAAATAAGCTCGAGTGTCTACATCTATACCGACTGTGAATATGTGGTGAGCTCATACAATAAAGCCTAAAAGGCCGATAGCCATCATAGCTCAGACTATTCCCATATAACCGAAGGGTTCTTTTTTACCTGAGTAGTATGCTACGATGTGAGAAATTATTCCGAAGCCAGGGAGAATCAGAATGTACACTTCAGGATGTCCGAAGAACCAGAACAGGTGTTGGTATAGAATAGGGTCGCCTCCCCCTGCGGGGTCGAAAAAGGTTGTATTTAGGTTTCGATCTGTAAGGAGTATTGTAATCCCGGCTGCAAGGACGGGGAGGGATAGGAGAAGCAGGACGGCTGTAATTAAAACAGACCACACGAAAAGGGGGGTTTGGTATTGAGATATGGCAGGGGGCTTCATGTTGAGAATTGTTGTGATGAAATTAATTGCCCCGAGGATGGAGGAAACTCCTGCAAGGTGGAGGGAGAAGATGGTTAGATCAACGGATGCTCCGGCGTGTGCTAGGTTGCCAGCCAGTGGGGGATAAACCGTTCATCCGGTACCAGCCCCGGACTCTACGCCAGAAGAGGCAAGGAGTAGGAAGAAGGAGGGGGGCAGGAGCCAAAAGCTCATATTATTCATCCGAGGGAAGGCTATGTCTGGGGCCCCAATCATTAGAGGAATCAGTCAGTTTCCGAACCCTCCAATCATAATTGGCATTACTATAAAGAAAATTATTACGAATGCATGCGCCGTAACAATTACGTTATAGATCTGATCGTCGCCCAGGAGGGAGCCTGGTTGGCTGAGCTCTGCTCGGATGAGCAGGCTTAGGGCAGTGCCCACTATCCCAGCTCAAGCACCAAATACTAGATAGAGGGTGCCGATGTCTTTATGATTAGTAGAGAAAAATCAACGCGTGATTGCCACAGGTAAGATGGCTGAGATTTAAGCGGTGGATTGTAGCCCCACATACAGAGGTTTGAGTCCTCTTCTTACCAAGCCCCGAGGTGTTTTACACGTTAGATTGCAAATCTAGAGAAGTAGGCTAACAGCCTGCCGGGGCTTTCCCCCGCCTTTTTCGCCGGTCAGGCGGGGGAAAGTTAGACGGATGCTCGCTGGCTTGAGCGTTTAGCTGTTAACTAAAAGTTTGTAGGATCGAGGCCTGCCTGTCTAGTAAGGCCTTAGCTTAGTTAAAGCGTCTGTTTTGCATGCAGAAGATGTGGGATAGTACCCTGCAGGTCTTACAGGGACTAGAAGATTTTCACTTCTACTGAGGGCTTTGAAGGCCCTTGGTCTGATGTTAAACCTAAGTCTCTTAAAGGGTTAGTAGGGCCACTATAGCGGGTGTTAGTGGGAGGAGGGAGATAGTGGCTACGGTGGAGATGGCAAGGGGCAGGGTTAGCTGTGAGGAGGTAAGTCGTCATGGAGTAGTGCCTGTTAAGGTGTTTGGAGAGGCGGTCAGGGTTATTGCGTATGAGAGTCGTAGATAGAAGTATAAGCTGAGTAAAGCGGCTAGTGCGGCTAGCGTGGCTATGGGGGTAAGGCTTTGTTTAGTTAGTTCTTGTAGGATTAGTCACTTTGGCATGAAGCCAGTAAGGGGTGGAAGGCCCCCTAGGGATAATAGAACTAGGGGTGTTAAGGAGGTGATGATAGGGGCTTTTGCTCAGGAGGTTGCGAGTGCGTTGATATTGGTTGAATTGTTTAGTTTGAAGACGAGGAATGTTGCGGATGATATAATAAAGTATACTATTAGGGTGAGGAGGGCAAGGGAAGGGGAGAATTGTAATACTAGAATTATTCAGCCGAGGTGGGCAATTGAAGAATATGCGAGGATCTTTCGGAGTTGGGTTTGATTAAGTCCTCCTCAGCCCCCTACTAAAATAGAAAGGAGGCCTAGAAGTATTACTAGGCTTGGGTTAACAAGTTGAATTTGGATAAGTAGGGCGAAGGGGGCAAGTTTTTGTCATGTAGAAAGGATTAGGCCGGTGGTTAAGTCAAGTCCTTGAAGGACTTCAGGTAGTCAGGTGTGGAAGGGGGCAAGGCCAATTTTTAGGGCGAGAGCGAGGGTAAGTAGGGTTGCTGGAAATGGGTGAGACACCTGTTGGATGTCCCATTGGCCGGAAAGTCAGGCATTGGTAGTGCCTGCAAAAAGGAGTGTAGCAGCTGCTGTTGCTTGGGTGAGGAAATATTTGGTGGTAGCTTCAACTGCCCGTGGGTGATGGTGTTGGGCTATTAGTGGAATAATGGCAAGAGTGTTGATTTCTAGGCCTATTCAGGCTAGCAGTCAGTGTGAGCTTGCTAGTGTAATTGTAGTGCCTAGGCCAAGGCCAAATAGGAGGGCAGTTAAGATGTAGGGGTTCATTAGCAAGGGAAGGATTTTAACCAACATATTTGGGGTATGGGCCCAAGAGCTTAATTAGCTGACCTTACTAGGAAGTGGTGTAGAGGAAGCACTGAGAGTTTTGATCTCTTCGGGTAGGGTTCGAATCCCTTCTTTCTAAGAAGCTGGAAGGGCTTTCACCTTCATGATTCACTCTATCAAAGTGACCCTTTGATTCAGGCACAGCTTCCGGGTTAATTATTGTGGTGGGAGGCCTGCAAATGCGATGGGAAGTGCGAGGTGTCAGATAAGTAGGGCTAGTGTGAGGGGCAGGAAGTTCTTTCAGATCAGGTGTATGAGCTGGTCGTATCGGAAACGAGGGTATGAGGCTCGGACTCATAAGAAGAGAATTGAGAGGAGGGCAGCTTTTGTCATTATATTAATCGTGGTAAGTATGGGGAATAAGGGAATGTGGCAGGCTCCTAGAAATAAGGTGGCAGATAGTGTATTTATAAGAAGAATATTGGCATATTCCGCCAGGAAAAATAGGGCGAAGGGGCCTCCTGCGTATTCTACATTGAAACCTGAGACAAGCTCGGATTCGCCCTCAGTCAGATCAAAGGGGGCACGGTTTGTCTCGGCTAGTGTTGAAATATACCATATTGCAGCTAAAGGTCAGGCGGGCAAGATCAGTCATGTGCTTTCTTGGGCTACATTAAAGGTATGGAGTGTAAAGCCTCCGGTAAAAATAATAATGTTTAGTAGAATTAGTCCTAGGCTGACTTCATATGAGATGGTTTGGGCTACTGCCCGTAAGGCCCCAATGAGTGCGTATTTTGAGTTGGATGCTCAGCCTGACCCTAGAATTGAGTACACTGCGAGACTAGATAAGGCAAGAATAAATAGAATGCCAAGGTTTAGGTCAATAACGGGGTAAGGTAGGGGTATGGGGGCTCATAGTGTGAGAGCCAGTGTAAGAGCCAGGGCGGGGGTTAGAAGGAAGAGAAGGGGGGAGGAAGTTGAGGGGCGTACGGGTTCTTTAATAAATAGTTTAAGGCCGTCTGCGATGGGCTGGAGAAGGCCGTAAGGGCCTACAACGTTTGGTCCTTTACGCAGTTGTATATAGCCTAGGACTTTTCGTTCAAGTAATGTTAAGAAAGCAACGGCTAGTAAAACGGGGATAATAAAGGTTAGGGGGTTAATTAGATAAATGATAAGTGTTGAGGGCATAGTTAAGGAAAGGACTTGAACCTTTGTAGGAAGGGTTTAGGACTTTTGCAATGCCGGGCTCTGCCACCTTAACATAACATTTTCTCGGTTACTGTGAGTATGCCCTCTTGCCTATTTTAGTTGGTCTCATAAGGTGAGGGAGGGGCGTGCCAGGGGTAGGGGCCCCCTCTTTCCGGTCCTTTCGTACTAGAAAAAAGTATGTCATAGATAGAAACTGACCTGGATTACTCCGGTCTGAACTCAGATCACGTAGGACTTTAATCGTTGAACAAACGAACCCTTAATAGCGGCTGCACCATTAGGATGTCCTGATCCAACATCGAGGTCGTAAACCCCCTTGTCGATATGGGCTCTAGAAGGGGATTGCGCTGTTATCCCTAGGGTAACTCGGTCCGTTGATCGGCATTGCCGGATCTTGTTTAGTCAGATATTCTGTTTGTTTGAGCGGAAGCTCTCGATTCAGAGGGAGTGAGCCCTCTTTCTACACGGGGGTTATTTATTTCGCCGCGGTCACCCCAACCAAAGACATTAGGGCAGTGAACACTGAGTTTAGCCTCTTATTTGAGGGTGCTTAACATGGCCTGCTTTTGTCTAAAGCTCCATAGGGTCTTCTCGTCTTATGTAGTTATTTCCGCTTCTGCACGGGAAGATCAATTTCATTGACTTGAAAAAGGAGACAGTTAGGCCCTCGTTGTGCCATTCATACAGGTCTTCATTTAAAAGACAAGTGATTGCGCTACCTTCGCACGGTCAAAATACCGCGGCCGTTAAACATATAGTCACAGGGCAGGCGGGACCTCTTATTCGTTAATTTTGCAAGAGGCGGTGTTTTTGGTAAACAGGCGGGGTCTTGATTTGCCGAGTTCCTTCTTTTTCTTTTAGTCTTTCCTTGAAATCACACCAGTGTGGGGGTAACGGTAGTTATTGGGGGCTTTTCTAGACGTTTAAGGTTGTAGCCCAATGCCCTCTTTGCTTGGGGCCGTTAATATTCGATGGTAGGTCCATTTCGATTTACACTTGTGATAGGAGAGAGTCGTGTCACTCTCTTATTACTCATTTCAGCATAATCTCTCCCATGTCTGCATGGGGAGGCCTGGTAAAGTCAGGGGATTAAGATTAAATTATCGGAATTATGAGGCGGCGTAATTAGTCTGAGCTTTAACGCTTTCTATGGGGGTGGCTGCTCTTAGGCCCACTTAGACTCTTTGCCTTGTTTAATTATGATCTTTATCCTCCTATAAAAGTTGTGTCTTATATCAAAGGGGCTGTACCCCCTTTGATTAACTCTATTGGTTTCTCTTGGCGTCCGGGTAAAAAAGGGGGGGGGGGAAGGGGGCAGAGTAAAGAAGCCAATAGGCTGAACTCCTATCCATTTCTCAGGCAACCAGCTATAACTAAGTTCGATAGGTCTGTCACCGCTACTCAAAATTCTTCCCACTCTTTTGCTACAGAGACGGGTTTGCCCTAGATAGGCTGTTTTGGAGTAGCTCACTTAGTTTCGGGGAGCCGAACTAAAGTGCTCTTTGCTCGGAGTTTTCTGGCTGTATCATGATGCAAAAGGTACGAGTTTAAATCTCTGCTTTTTTAGGCCTATTGTCCTGTTTCATGTGTCTTTCAGCGTTCCCTTGCGGTACTTTTTCTGTCGTTCCGGGGTACTTTTTCTATCGCCTATACTAAAGGGGAAAAATGTTTTGTTTGGTATATATTGCGTGTATTGGGGGGTATTTAGATGGTGGGGAGTTTGTTTTTGGTTGGGTGGACTAGCTGTTGAGCTTCAGGGCAATCCGAATCGCACGGATGACTTCTCAGTGTAAGGGAGATGCTTTTCTATCTTAGCTATGCTCTGAGTTTTTCCAAGCGCACCTTCCGGTACGCTTACCATGTTACGACTTGCCTCCCCTCTACAGTTATAGCATATTAGTTATGTTAAAAGTTTTAGTTCGGAGAGAGTGACGGGCGGTGTGTGCACGCTTCAGGGCCAATTTCAGCAAAACACTCTGCTTTTTGCTTACTGCTAAATCCTCCTTCAGATACTCGTTGCAGGGTAATCATCCGTATTTACTGTGTTAGTAAATGTAGCCCATTTCTTCCCCTTCCATTCGCTACACCTCGACCTGACGTTTTGGGCATTGCCGATTGTGCTTACTATTGGGCCTTCACAGGGTAAGCTGGCGACGGTGGTATATAGGCGGAAATGACAAGGAAGGGTGAGGTTTAACGGGGATTATCGGTTCTAGAACAGGCTCCTCTAGGTGGGTCTAAAGCACCGCCAAGTCCTTTGGGTTTTAAGCTGGTGCTCGTAGTTCCCAGGCGGACAGTGGGTGTAATTAACTGTCAATGTTTAGGGCTAGGCATAGTGGGGTATCTAATCCCAGTTTGTGCCCTAGCTTTCGTGGAATCAGATATGATAGAGCCACTTTCGTAGTTGGGCTTCTTACCTTCGAGAGCGTATAACAGCTTTGAGGGTATTTAGCTCTAGTTTTTATACATCTTAACCACTCTTTACGCCGATGATTGTCAACTTGAGTCTCTCGTATAACCGCGGTGGCTGGCACGAGTTTTACCGACTCTCACTAGCATTAACTAAGTCAAGTTTTCACTTATGGCTTAAAATCTATCACTGCTGGACTCCCTTGGGGGTGTGGCTAAGCAAGGCGTCGTGGGCTACATTTAAGTGTGCCTGATACCAGCTCCTTGATCTCATCCAGAGGTTACAGGGCATTCTCACAGGGGCGCGGATACTTGCATGTGTAAATTTAGCTATAGCTGACAGTAAAGTCAGGACCAAACCTTTGTGCTTACGGAGCTTTCTAGGGCTCATCTTAACATCTTCAGCGTTATGCTTTTAATTAAGCTACGTTTGC